ATGTTTATTGAAGAAGTTCTATTTACTCAATAAACCTCTCTCTCTTTTGTTTGCCCACCATTATATATACATATATTATATGTAATATATCTAAAAAAGTTCTGATATATCTGGAAAAACTAAAAACTTAGACTAGTAATCTTTGACGAACAGGATCAAGAATCGTTTTTTTCTTTCGACACAAGAAAGAGGTGTGGAAAATTCCTTTTCTTGTGTCGAAGACTAGGAAGACGAATAATCGTCCCTAGAATTTTTTGTTCCACGCATTTATCCGTTCTATTCCCCGCTTACTTATGTCTAGTATCTAGTCGAATTTCATTCGATTAGAATAGAAAACACTGTTGATGCATTTTATGACATTGAAATGTGATAATAGTAACATAATCATACCACCCCAATTTAATTTGGATTCAAAAAAGAAAGTCAAACAGTCTTCTTCACAATCTACATACTATGACTAGGAATGCGGTACAAGGAATTCCCGACATCTCGTAAAAAACGAGTATAAAAAAGCAAAAGGCTTTTCATAATCTAATTTTTTATCATAGATAATCGTCAAAAAGAATTTTTTTCTTTTTATGTTATGAGCTCAATGTCGATAAATCCGCTAGTCTAGAAATTCATTTCTGACAATTGAACCTTCTCAAACTGTTTCTTTTTAAGAACCAAAAAGATTTGTGCCAAAATAACAGATGCCAAGAAGAACAAAAGGCCTTGGACACGTAAGGGATCTTGAAGTACTATTTCTGCATCTCCCTGACCAAATCCGCCCACATTAGGATTACTCGTCAACGGTTGATCCAATTTGATAGATTCGCCTTCTGAAACAAGAAGTTCTGGCCCTGGAGGGATAATATCAACCACTTGACGTCCATCCGATGCATCCGCTATGGTTATTTCGTAACCCCCTTTTTCTTTTCGTATAATTTTACCTACTATACCTGCTGCTTTAGCATTATAAACTGTATTGTTACTTTTGCTCCCGTCGGGATAAATCTGACCCCTTCCCCTGTTTCCGCCTACGTATATAGGATATTTTAAGAAGTTAACCTCTTTCTTAGTAGCGGGGTCCGGGGAAAGGATAGGAAAGGTGATTTCACTATATTTCTGACCAGGAACGGGACCTATCACAAGAATATTTTTTTTATTGGGGCGGTAGCTCTGAAAAGACAGATTGCCTATCTTTTCTTTCATCTCGGGGGAAATCCGATCGGCAGGAGCTAATTCAAAACCCTCTGGTAAAATAAGAACAGCACCTACATTCAAAGCACCCTTTTTACCATTAGCAAGAACTTGTTTTAGTTGCATATCATAAGGGATTCGAACAACTGCTTCAAATACAGTATCTGGAAGTACCGTTTGTGGAACTTCAATATCCACGGGCTTATTAGCTAAATGGCAATTGGCACATACAATACGCCCAGTCGCTTCTCGTGGATTTTCATAACCCTGCTGCGCAAAAATGGGATATGCACTTGAAATGGATGGCCGAGTTATGATATATATCATGAGCGATACGGAAATGGATCGAGTAATTTGTTCCTTTATCCAAGAAAAAGTCTTTCTAGTTTGCATGGTCCAACCATTGATCCCGAAAATGTCTACAATAAATTTGGTAGGTCGCTAACCTAGTTCCCTATCCGCGATTCTGCTATTTACTGGAATAATTTTACTGGAATAAATAATATTAATATTTAATATATATAATAAATCTTTGGTATGGGTAGAAATATAAAGAGTAAGTATGATTTTCTATGCTTTGCTTATGTACCAACTACAAAGTAAGAAACATTAGAATTGAATTAATATCAGTACAGTAGATCCTTTTTTAATCATTCATTGAATGATAAATCACTACAAGTGACGGAGAAACGCGATTTAAATAACGAAAAATCCAAAATTTAAATATAGTATCTAGAATGACTGGAAAAGTAGAAACAAGACCAGATATAATTTGATCATTATGAACAAATCCAAAATCTTTGTAGACAAAGCCAATCATTAGTTCCCAACCATGGGGAGAATGGAATCCGATACATAAATCTGTTAATAAAAGAATCGAAAAGGCTTTTATTGTGTCACTTAAGTTATATAGGAATTCCTGAGCCCAAGAGTTAAGAATAACAAGCTCTTCATTACCCAAAATAGAATAACCACTTAGAATAACGAAACAGAGTATATTTGTCGAGAAGTGCAAAATCGTATGGATACGATCCTCGTTGTGTATCTTGATTAATTGGAGCGTTTCTTTGTGGATTCCTATCCGAAGGTTTTGTAGATATGTCTCCGAGTATTCCTTGATCATTTCCTCCAAGAGAAGGATTTCCTCTAATTCTATGAATTTTTCTAGAATATTCTTTTCTTGAATATCATTCAAAAAAATTTCAGATTGCCTAGTATTCCACCAATAAGTAACCCAAGATTCCAGACTTTTATTAAATGAGAGAGAAATCCACCAGGGCAAAAATACTATAGATGCAAGATATAAAAGAGGAGTGAATGCTTTCTTTTTTGCCATTTTTTCATTTCGTCTATGAATTTTTAATGCACCGACCTCATTAGTTGACTCTACGCGATCCAATATTTCTCTCATGCATGAGTTCTATTACAAAGTATCGAACCTATGAATCTATTCACTGTTTTTTATTTGTGATTTCGCAGTTAGTCTTTGAATGTAGAAAGAATATAGAAATAGATTAAGAACCCACTTCGAATTCCAATAATAAAAAAAAAAATATTATATTGTTTACAGATATAGCAATTGGTCAAATTCGAAGCAAGTATCCCCCTTTCGATGAATCGATGACTGCCTGAAAGAACCGCTTTATTTAAGTAATGAATATTCTTTTCTATCATTCTATCAAAATTTCCTATATTTTGAAAAATTTTAACTGACTACTCATAGTCCGGAATAAAAAAATGGAGGGAAATTTCTGAAGAAATACTGTGATGATCAAAAAGGAGTGGCAAAACAATACAGAAATTGACTAGTTATCATTATAAAATAGATGTTTGGTCATTAAGGAATACAAAAGAAAGTATAAAAAGAAACATCAATTGGCAAAAACGAAAGAATTTTAAAAATAGGATCTATCGGAATCTAAACTGTCAATTCCAACAAAAATTGGATTCAAAAAAAATTTATGTATTTCGAAATGCTTTGATATAAAATATAAAAGATGAATCCATTTTTTCGATTTGTTACTTATTTTGTTTTTGTTATTGAATTAAGTTGTGTAGATTTCCATACACATAAAAGACCACAAAAAGAGTTTTGTTTTGTGGTTGTTACGTATACGTCTTATTTGACTAGAATGAGCGTTATGAAGAAACTTCAGTTAAGTTATGGTATAGAAAAGGGGGATTCTTTAGTTTTTCCTTCCTGCTGAGAAAGCATTCATTCTCTCAGCTCATTTCTCAAATTTCTCAAAATACTTCAATCGGTACACGCAAGAAATAGGCCAATTCGGCGGCTTTTTGTTCGATTTCCCGTGGAGTAACATTCTCATCAGTACGAGTCAAGGGAATGGCCCCCTGGCCTCTGATATCCATATAAAGGACACGGCGAGCATAAATACCCTCTTTAACTTCTATTCTGACGGACTGAATATCCTTTATAAGGAATCGGAGGAAGATGCGACGATTTTTTCCAGGGAATCCCCAACGAAAAATACACACCATTCCTTCTTTTCTATCGAATCGATCATAGCCACCCCCTACATTCCACGAAATTGTGCACCACAAATAGGAGCTAATAAAGAGACCCGCGATCCCATAGAAAGACATCACAATCCCTTGTGGAAAAAAAAGGATTTGCTGGGACGGAAATAAAGATATCAAGTTTCTCCCAAGATAACTGGAAGTTCCAACCAATAAGAATCCTAATGAACCTAAAAAAAGGATAATGGCCCAGCAGAAATTACTTGTTTTTCGCGACCCCGTTATAGGTTGTATCCATATATGTTCTGATCGACAACTCATACTTGATCTGGTTTCGTTTTATTGGAATTGAGAGAATACCCTAGACTTTACTCTTTTTGTTTCCGAAGTAACTCTCATCAACTAGTACTAGTTTGCTGTAAACCTTTAAGAGTAATTTATTAAATTGGTTAGATCTAAAATAAAAACATACCCTTCGTATGATCCCATCGATATACATATAGATACACCGACTTTACAGTTCAGCCATCCGGTGATCCTGATATTTTTTCAAATAGATATAATTCCTTTACCCCCATATCATCTTTCTACAGGCCTAAGAGCCCCTCCTTTATGTTCGACGGAAGCGCCGCATGTTATACCTTCTTACACTAAATAGATATCTGCGTTATGATACAAGTCTTAGTTTTGAAAAAAAAATGGATGAGAGTTGGGCCCATCAGATCTAAACAGTCTTATTTTTTTGAACATGAAGAGATAAAGAAGCCATTGCCATTGCCGGAAATACTAAGCCTACTAAAGGCACCAAAACAGAGGGAAAGTCGAAAGTTGTCATATAAAGGATACCTCAATTTACTATTTGTACCTGTTATTATTATTTTATTTAGAAAGATATCTTATCTTATAATAATTAGAATTAAGAATTTTAATTAGTATAGATCTAAGTATATATCTAAGTGAGTATAGAATGGACTTATTCATTTTTCTACATGAAAGATATGTAAAAGATATGTAGGGTAATCGCCTTGATTATTTTCTTCGTCTTTTGCTCCTGTCTTCTAATCATTTAATAAAGAAAAAGCTTCTTACAAATTATCGAAAGATTCGTGTTATAATTCGATCCAAAAAAGGGGATTCTTAGTCAAAATAAAATGGGATTCTCGAGAGATATAGAAAGGTACAAAACCATATATCATATCTATAGTTTCTATATTCTATATTTGGATTATCTATACATACGTAAGACGTAGAACAAAAATTTGTTTATTTTACGAATTTCACGAAAAGAAGAATTCACTCTTTTATCTTGTTGATAGAGGCCTCTTGACTTAATTAGTAAT